GGTCTGAGTAAGATAGGACTTATTTGAAATTAATTGAAGGAATAATTCATAAAAAGAAACCCTTCTGTGGTATTCCACATATTGTCTAGTTCCTTACCGTACCACGTTAATTACCAATTATTGGTTATTGAGATTCCTAGGCAAGGCAGATTAATATTTAGGAATAGATATTACCTCTCTTTTTAACCTTTCAAATAAAAAAAAAAATAAATAAAATTCAAATGATTGAAGTCTTTCTATTTGGAATCGTCTTAGGTCTAATTCCTATTACTTTGGCTGGATTATTCGTAACCGCCTATTTACAATACAGACGTGGTGATCAGTTGGACCTTTGATTAATTAACATCTCTTTTTTTAACTGACCCCTCCCTTCTTTAATTTAATCCGAGGGGGAGGTCAGGGTCAAATTCAGATTGCTGTTCAATTATTTCAGTTCAGTGTGTATGGTTTTAGATCTAAGACGACAAGAGCGGAATCACGCTCTGTAGGATTTGAACCTACGACATTGGGTTTTGGAGACCCACGTTCTACCGAACTGAACTAAGAGCGCTTTCTTATCACAACGAAAAAGGCTGGAAATAAGGAGATTCTCTTTTTTTACCCCAACAATTCTTGTATGTGTATACTATCATATATCATAAAATAGAAATTTATGTATGTCAAAATGAAATCGATCGAAAAAAAAAAAAAAAAAAGATCTCGCGTTACTGCTGCTCTGAGCGGTAATTGGTAGGGATGACAGGATTTGAACCCGTGACATTTTGTACCCAAAACAAACGCGCTACCAAGCTGCGCTACATCCCTTTCAATTGGCCTACAATATCATTGTAAAGAATCCCTGTCTTGTTTTCCACATCCTTATTTTTTATTCCCTCTAGTGATATGCAAAATGGATCTTGCCTTTTCTTGTTTTTGGTCTCATATCATATACCATATAATAATAATAAATTATTATTTTTCTTGGGAATTCGCAGGTGTAAAGTGACCCTTTTTCTGTTTTAAGAAAAAAAAAAAGAAAATCAAATCTTATATACCGAATCATTGCGCATTTCAATTTGAATTAGGGATTCCGCGCACAAATACAAGTGGGCCTTTAACTACATATACATCTCTTACCATAATATATTCCAATAGGGAATACAAAAACAAAAAAGAAGGAGGATTTTCAATGCGAGATCTAAAAACATATCTTTCCGTGGCACCGGTACTAAGTACTCTATGGTTCGGGTCTTTAGCAGGGTTATTGATAGAAATCAACCGTTTATTCCCCGACGCATTGACATTTCCTTTTTTTTCATTCTAGTTATTGAACTGGAACGGGGTGAAGAAGATTAGAGCTAGAATCAAATATTTGTGACTAATCTCTCTTTCCCCTCTTTTCGTTTTTTTGTTTTACAATTAGAAAGAAGGAAAGCGAAAGAAAAAAGGTGGCTTCAACCTCAGCGAAACCCGGGTTCAGGCTCCGATTAAATTAATTATTAATTATCCAGTTAAAAGCAAATAGACAGGTAAAAGAAAACGGAAATCGAAATATGGCTAGGGTAAGAGTATCCTCCACTACAAGATCCTTAAATGAAATACTGGACTGCGATTTAGCAATATAGTTAGAAATTCTTGTATTACTTATTATTTTTTATTTTGATTTCCTATTTATTTACTATATTGATTGCAATAAAATCTTTATTTCATAAGTTTTTTTTGAGTGGTTAGCAACTTCTATTTTTTTGTCCCGTGCTTCTTATTCGTTGCGGGTCGGAAAATAGAAAAGTTGGGTGAATCAAAAACCCCAAGGAGGTTCATGGCCAAGGGTAAAGAGGTCCGAGTAAGGGTTATTTTGGAATGTACTAGTTGTGTTCGAAACGGTGTTAATAAGGAATCAAGGGGTATTTCCAGATATATTACTCAAAAGAATCGACACAATACACCCAGTCGATTGGAATTGAGAAAATTCTGTCCCTATTGTTACAAGCATACACTTCATGGGGAGATAAAAAAATAGATAGAGTCAAGCCGCGTGCTTTTGTGTCACCCTTCCAAGGGACATGAAAAACTAATCTAGATATATATCTAGATTATTTCATATATTTTAATAAAAACAAATAAATAAATCTAGACAAACCAAATCCTATAATGGATTCTATAAATCATTTTTTGATTTCATCGAAATGGGATTTTAGGGATAAGGAATAAACAAATTATGGATAAAACCAAGCGACTCTTTCTTAAATCCAAGCGATCTTTTCGTAGGCGTTTGCCCCCGATCCAATCGGGGGATCGAATTGATTATAGAAACATGACTTTAATTAGTCGATTTCTTAGTGAACAAGGAAAAATATTATCTAGACGGGTGAATAGATTGACCTTAAAAGAACAACGATTAATTACTATTGCTATAAAACAAGCTCGTATTTTATCTTCGTTACCTTTTCTTAATAATGAGAAACAATTTGAAAGAAGTGGGTTGACCGCTAGACCTCCCGGTCTTAGAACCAGAAAAAAATAGGCTTACTCTTCAATTAAATAAAAATTCCAATCTGAACTCAAACACAGATGGATGTTTTGTTCAAAAAATCTGTGAAGCAGCCGTGCCGTAAGAAAAAAAAAAAAAAAGAATTGGGAAAGAAGAATAAAATCAATCTTTTTTTTTATTGAGCGTGTTCGCTCATTTTGACGACTTTATCATATTATTTCTACTCTACCTTCCTCTTACTGGAGTTCATTCTCCAGAGAACTCCGTTTAAAAATTATAATGGATTCCTTCCAATTTCCTTATTTTATAATCTCATTGGAAATCATATAAAGACAATTCCTATTTGATATAGCTATTTGTGCAAGTATCTTACGATTAAGAACCAACTGCGCCTTATACAGATTGTATATTAATCTACTATAACTATAGGATACCAGATTTCCGCGAATTACTGCATTTATTCGGGTGATCCACAAACGACGAAAATCTCTTTTTTTCCTATCTCTATCGCGATGAGCCGAAACCAAAGCTCTTATTTTCTGTTGAGTAATTGTTCGGCTAAGTCGTGAATGAGCCCCGCGAAAGCTTGATACAAATAAACGCATTTTTGTTCTACGTCTCCGAGCTATATATCCTCGTCTAATTCTGGTCATTGAATAAATGAAACTTTGATGAATAACTAATTGATTTCCTTTCTTTCAGTTATTCTTTTCCCCTTTCCTAGTCTATTAATAACAAAACGGACTCTTCCAATTTATAAAATCAAAATTCCAATGGCTTTTGCTACTCTAACCTTCCCGACCACGCTTTTACCTTTTGTCGAGGCATTGGAAAGAAAATAGTAAAAAAAAAACGAAAGTAGTAAATAGATAAAGAAATTGTGGGTTCCGTCGTCTCTATGATTACTTCTTAAACGGTGAGGCCCTCTCTATACACCGGAGCCACTTCCTTCATTTAATCAATTCTATTGGTAACTTGTACAGTTACCACTCTTCGGCTCTACCCATGAATTTTCTAGTAATAGGTCTTTCATAACGAGATAGACCTTATACAGTAACGGTATTTAATTATGAAGATTGGTGGGGTAGCTGACCTTGTTAGTCCGTTCTTGCAAGAGTAGAAAGATAATCTTTCTGCTTTTTTATAGTATTTCCCCCGCTTAATGGATAACTATTTGTTACCAATGGGGAATTCTTTCTCACCTTAAATTAATTGCAAATTGAGGTGGTGGAATTTGCGCCAGTGGAAACCATAAATTTCATACACAATAGAAAGATATGATAGATCGATCTTTTTTTAGATAGTGAATGGAGTTCTTCTTCTTCTATTCTATCCGATTCACAGGTACTGATCATTGATACTTAAAAAAGGGTTTCTTTCTTTTGGTTTGTCTCAGCCCATGATTGAAACGAGTCGCACATACACCCTTGTACATGTTCCTCGGCGCTGAGGACATCCCCGCAGAGCGGGGGATTTGGTAACATTTCTAATTGGCTGTCTTGGGTTTCTAATAAGTTGTTTAATAGTTGGCATGCTGAATTATCCATTATGGGCTGGTTTAGATCGATCCTAACCGGATGATTATGAATTTCTTCTGTTTAATAGAATATTAAACCCTTAAGAAGTGACTGCTATGTTTTATCCAACCGCTACAAGATCAACAAGTCCATGAGCTTGGGCTTCTGTTGCTGACATAAAAGTATCCCTTTCCATGTCTTCGGATACAACCCATAAGGGCTTGCCCGATCTTTGTACATAAACCATTGTAAGGATTTCGCGCAGTCTCAGTAGTTCTTCCGTATCCAGGATAAATTCTCCCGTTTGTGCCCCATAAAAAGCGCCAATAGGTTGATGGATCATGACCCTGATGATATATTATAACATAATAAAAGGTTCCTCTATCTCGCACGATTCGGCGAGGGGAAGAGATAAAGAAAAAGATAGAATTGAACAACCGTACGGGCACTTTTTCGCATTGCATACGGCTCGCCAATGGAATTTGCTTTTTACCCTTCATCAAACAAGGATAAAAAGGGGGTTCTATTATACCCAGATGGGTAAATGATCCAATTACCACCCTTCTTTTTTTTTGAGGAGTTCAAAAATACTATGATGGCTCCGTTGCTTTATATATTTATTTTTTTTGTGATTCAGCAATCCCAAAGTTTCTTTTTTTTTTTTTCAAATCAAAATCAAAAAAGAAATAAATCAAAAATAATCTTCTTTTTTGATTTTCGTACTCTTTCATACCATAAATCTTGTTAATTGTTAATTGTTAAGAACCTTTCGGCGTGAAAAAGGTGTGTGGCGCTGCAATAGGCCTCCGATAGGTAAGATAAACTCGGAATACCCCTTCTTTATCTCATACTACTGCTTCGATACATAATCAAATATTTTGAAAAAAAAAAAAAACACTAACAATTTTCATATCGAATTCGAAGTGCCATGCTATTATTACTTAATATTAAGAATTCATATGGCGAAGGCATAGTCTTCTTTTTTCTCTCAAATAAAAAACTCATTGGCGCCAAGCGTGAGGGAATGCTAGACGTTTGGTACTTGCTCCGGCGGCCAGGAGAAAAGACCCCATGGAGGCGGCCAATCCCATGCATATTGTCTGTACATCGGGTCGCACAAATTGCATAGTATCATAAATTGCTATCCCGGGTATTACCCATCCGCCAGGAGAGTTGATAAATAAATACAAATCCTTGGTCTCGTTCTCTATACTGAGATATACCATAATACCAATAAGTTGATTCGAGATATCGCTCTCAACCATTTGACCTAAAAAAAGTAATCTTTCTCGATAAAGTCGGTTGATTAGGATAAAACAGTATCCTTTCGGAGCCGTACAGGCATCTTTTGATGCATACGGTTCAACAAAACTTGCGAAAAACAAATCAATGTGTAGCTCCTAGCCCCTTTCCTTTCTTTTTTCCTCGCTTCTATCGAGGGGCTTTTCTTCCGGTTTTCAAGAACGCTGAGTTTAGCCGGTTTCCTAGACCTATAATATTCTAATATAAAAAAGAAATTCACTAAACTTATCGACTTATCGAACTAACTTTTCATTGATGTATTTTTTCATCGAGATCCGATCCAAAAATCACGATGCCATTTTCTTGTTCCTGAATTGAATGGGCTTCTTCCATTTTTTTAGGTTTAGGCTCTACTCCGAGTAAGGATTCGCCCGATTTTGATTTGCACATATAAGACAAATGACCCCAATACCACGTCTCTTTTTTGCTATGACTTACCCCTTTTTTAATTCATTTCTTTCATGTCTTCCGCCAAATATTTGACATATTCATCATATTTAGCATTCCGTTGATTAACGTTTGAGATCGCTTTTCGAATAAAGGAATCGTTTATGATATAAGTAATAATCATAGATATATTACCAATTGGGTTTTTCTAAACGGAGCCTGGATACCTCATTTTATTGGTCCAGCCAAGACGACCATAAAATTGATTTATTGCTAATATTAATCTGGATGCTTCCTCACGAAATAGATCTAATTGCACTTCATTGCATTTCACGCTACAAATTTTTGATAATTCAATCAATTTTTTGGGCGAAACAGAGGATATCTCGATCGGGGGAGAGAACGGGGAAATCCCATATGACCCAATAGATCTGACAAGTCGCACTATATGTCAACCCAAGATGGATGCTTGTCCCCGGGACTTCGATAAGGTACTTTTGGAACACCAATAGGCATAAAATGAAAGAAAAAAGAATTAAGTACTCTAGTTCACTTTGATGTGGAAGCGTAATAATGGGCTTCTTGTCTTAATACTAGTGGCCGTTATCTTAGTTTATACATAGATTGACGAAGTTCATAAAATAAAGGAAAATTATTACGAATAAGTCTTTTGAATGATGACCAAATATGGATACATTCGCTCATAGAAAAGGGAATCAACCCCCATTGCGTATTGGTACTTATCGAGTATAGAATAGATCTGCTTCTCTTTTTTCCTACGAACCGAACTCTTCCATTATTACTAAAAGAATAGAACAAATATTAATATTAATCCCTTTTTCGAGATAATCCCCTGAAAAAAGGGGTACATAGCATAGTTTTTTTCAATGCAATAAAGTTACATAGTGTCTATTTTTTATTAATAAAGGGGTAGTCCCATGGGTTTGCCTTGGTATCGTGTTCATACCGTCGTATTGAATGATCCCGGTCGTTTGATTGCTGTCCATATAATGCATACAGCCCTGGTTGCGGGTTGGGCCGGTTCAATGGCTCTATATGAATTAGCTGTTTTTGATCCCTCCGATCCAGTTCTTGATCCAATGTGGAGACAAGGCATGTTCGTTATACCCTTCATGACTCGTTTAGGAATAACCGATTCATGGGGTGGTTGGAGTATTACAGGGGGGACAGTAACGAATCCGGGTATTTGGAGTTACGAAGGTGTAGCGGGGGCACATATTGTGTTTTCCGGATTGTGCTTCTTGGCAGCTATCTGGCATTGGGTGTATTGGGATCTAGCAATATTTGTTGATGACCGTACAGGAAAACGTTCTTTGGATTTGCCTAAAATCTTTGGAATTCATTTATTTCTCTCAGGAGTGGCTTGCTTTGGTTTTGGGACATTTCATGTAACAGGATTGTATGGTCCTGGAATATGGGTGTCTGATCCGTATGGACTAACTGGAAAGGTACAATCTGTAAATCCAGCATGGGGTGTGGAAGGTTTTGATCCTTTTGTTCCAGGAGGAATAGCCTCTCATCATATTGCGGCAGGGACATTGGGCATATTAGCAGGCTTATTCCATCTCAGTGTCCGCCCGCCACAACGCTTATACAAAGGATTACGTATGGGCAATATTGAAACCGTTCTTTCCAGCAGCATCGCTGCTGTCTTTTTTGCAGCGTTTGTTGTTGCTGGAACTATGTGGTATGGGTCAGCAACTACCCCCATCGAATTATTTGGTCCCACCCGTTATCAATGGGATCAGGGATACTTTCAGCAAGAAATATATCGAAGAGTCAGTGCTGGACTAGCCGAAAATCAAAGTTTATCAGAAGCTTGGTCTAAAATTCCTGAAAAATTAGCTTTTTATGATTACATCGGAAATAATCCTGCGAAAGGGGGATTATTCAGAGCGGGTTCAATGGATAACGGGGATGGAATAGCTGTCGGGTGGTTAGGACACCCTATATTTAGAGATAAAGAAGGGCGTGAACTTTTTGTACGTCGTATGCCTACTTTTTTTGAAACATTTCCAGTTGTTTTGGTAGACGGAGATGGAATTGTTAGAGCCGACGTTCCTTTTCGAAGGGCAGAATCGAAGTATAGTGTCGAACAAGTAGGTGTAACCGTTGAGTTCTATGGTGGCGAGCTGAATGGCGTGAGTTATAGTGATCCTGCTACTGTGAAAAAATATGCTAGACGTGCTCAATTGGGTGAAATTTTTGAATTAGATCGTGCTACTTTGAAATCCGATGGTGTTTTTCGTAGCAGCCCAAGGGGCTGGTTTACGTTTGGACACGCTTCATTTGCTCTGCTTTTCTTCTTCGGACACATTTGGCATGGTGCTAGAACCTTGTTCAGAGATGTTTTTGCTGGTATTGACCCGGATTTGGACGCTCAAGTGGAATTTGGAGTATTCCAAAAACTTGGAGATCCAACTACAAGAAGACAAGTAGTCTGATGCAGCATTGCTCTACTATTTTAGTTTCTCACTTCTGCTTCTATTTTCGATTTGTGCTTTTTATTTAAAATAAGGTATAAGGTACTGGAGAAATATGGATTTAAATCGCCGCCCTTTTTGATTCTTTTTTTCTTTAATCCGGGGGATGATCCCAAATAAACAGGTATGGAAGCTATAATTGGAAACCACGATCGAATTTATGGAAGCATTGGTTTATACATTCCTCTTAGTCTCGACTCTAGGGATCATTTTTTTCGCTATCTTTTTTCGAGAACCGCCTAAAGTTCCAACTAAAAAAACAAAATGATTTTTTTTTATCTCAATTGAAGTAATGGGCCTCCCAATATTGGGAGGCCCATTACTTCTACTTCAACTAGTCCCCGTGTTCCTCGAATGGATCTCTTAGTTGTTGAGAGGGTTGCCCAAAAGCAGTATATAAGGCGTACCCAGTAAAACTTACAAGTAACCCAGATATAGAGATGGCGACTAGGGTTGCTGTTTCCATTATTATAGAATTTCAAGACCACACTGGATCCATGATAAGATCGTTTATTTACAACGGAATGGTATACAAAGTCAACAGATCTCAATCAATACAAAATAGGATTTATGGCTACACAAACAGTTGAGGGTAGTTCTAGAGCTCGTCCAAAAAGAACTTCTGCAGGGGGGTTGTTGAAACCCTTGAATTCGGAATATGGTAAAGTAGCTCCTGGATGGGGAACTACTCCTTTGATGGGAGTCGCAATGGCTTTATTTGCGGTATTCCTATCTATTATTTTGGAGATTTATAATTCGTCCGTTTTACTGGACGGAATTTCACTGAATTAGAATGAAATTTACAAGAATCACAAAATACTACCTTTTAAATAAGCATTTAGGTATCGGATTTTGATTTTCGTTGATTGGTAGTTCGACCGCGAATTTTTTATTTCTGTATTTCCGGAATATGAGTGTGCGACTTGTTCGAATTGATCCTATTGATAGTACAGAGCATAGATCTGTCGTCTTGATCGAGATGGCTTTACTCCGTCGGATATTCATTCGAGTATCTGGAGCACGGAATATATGAAATAGATCACGAAGTATTCGAACTATGATTCATACTTAATATTCAGACCCCTTGGCCGGATTCAAAAAATTTTTCCAAAGACAAAATTTGCAATTGCAAGATTTTTCTTCTTTCAAATTCCCCATTTCTGCTTTTATTTTACTCAAAGCACAAATTTGAATAAATGATGATCCAAGGATTCTTACTCATGGAATCTTTGGACTTAGTTTGAAGGTTTTATTGAATCATCGTGGTTCTAGTATGAATCTGAGGTTTCAATTGATTCATAGGGTCTTAACAAGAAAATTCCTAGCAATAATAAAGAAAACAAAAGTCAAGCTGCATTACATACAACTCAAAATAACAAATCAAAGAAAATGAAATAGGTAAATAGAAGATTCAAGAGGCCTGTAACGATCAACATAAAGATAAGCGCGTCGACTTGATTTTTTGGCATTCTAATTATAACCACAAAGAAAAGCTTTCTTATTTTTATTCTTTCGTATTTTTAGATAAGATTGAATCAAAAAATTAAGAAGTTTCCAATTTTCTATTCCATACCAGTATTGGGGTGGTTTTGTTTGAGCCGTACGAGATGAAATTCTCATATACGGTTCTCAGAGGGGAGTTCTCTTGGTTTACCTATCTCAATAAAGTCTACGATTGGTTCGAAGAACGTCTCGAGATTCAGGCGATTGCAGATGATATAACTAGTAAATACGTTCCTCCTCATGTCAACATATTTTATTGTCTGGGAGGAATTACGCTCACTTGTTTTTTAGTACAAGTAGCTACAGGGTTTGCTATG